ATACAAGATCTAAATAGAACGAAGACGAAACAACCCGATATTTCTATTTTTATTTTTGGATCCAATCCATAATTAATCCTATGGATCCTTAGGATTAGTGGATCATTTTCTATCTCGTAGTTTCAGGCCTTAGATTAAGCTAAGGGAAGGGCTCCCTCTATCCAATCTACTCATCCTGTATATTGTCTTTTTCGTTCCATGTTGCAATATAAACTTATTATTTGATTATACGATACAAGGTTATACGAGAACGAATTCCTTATTTATAAACTATTTTCGATGAGAATTTGTATTTTAATTGAAAAAAAAAATCTTTCTATATAGATAGATATTGAAGTGCTATCTCAGATAAAAAAAAAAAAAAAGAGAATCATTTCTTTCAATACTCACTTATTATTAGTTAACAATCCTAATCCTCATATGCTTAATTCTGATAGGAAATAAAATAGTAAAATAATTATTCATCGAATGACTATTCATCTATTGTATTTTCATCAAATAGGGGGCAGGAAGATTCTATGGAAAAATGGTGGTTCAATTCGATGTTGTCTAACGAGAAGTTAAAGTTAGAACATAGGTATGGTTTAAGTAAATCAATGGAAAGTCTTGATGCTATTGGCCATACCAGTGGAAGTGATGAACCCCTTCTAAATGATACGGAGAAAAATTGGAGTGATAGTGTTAGTTATAGTTTCAGTAATGTTGATTATTTATTTGGTATCAGGGATATTTGGAGTTTGATCTCTGATGACACTTTTTTAGTTAGGGATAGTAATGGTGACAGTTATTCCGTATATTTTGATATTGAAAATCATAGTTTTGAGATTGACAATGATAGTTCTTTTCTGAGTGAATTAGAAGGTTTTTTTTCTAGTTTTTTGAATAGGGGGTCTAAGAGAAACAATCACTACTATTATCATTACATGTATGATACTCAATCTAGTTGGACTAATCACATTAATAGTTGCATTAATAGTTATCTTCGTTTTGAAGTCAGTATTAATAGTTCCATTTCAGGTGATACTGACAATTACAGTGACAGTTACATTTATAGTTTCATTTGTACTGAAAATGTAAGTGGTAGTGAAAGTGGAAGTTTTAGTATAAGAACTCGTAATAATGGCAGTGATTTCAATATAAGAGGAAGATCTAATGATTTCGATATAAATAAAAAATACAGACATTTATGGGTTCAATGCGAAAATTGTTATGGATTAAATTATAAAAAACTTCTTAGGTCAAAAATGAATATTTGTGAACAGTGTGGATATCATTTGAAAATGAGTAGTTCAGATAGAATCGAACTTTCGATTGATTCGGGCACTTGGGATCCTATAGATGAAGATATGGTTTCTATGGACCCCATTCAATTTCATTCAGAAGAGGAACCTTATAAAGATCGTATCGATTCTTATCAAAGAAAGACAGGTTTAACTGAAGCTGTTCAAACAGGCATAGGTCAACTAAACGGTATTCCCACAGCAATTGGGGTTATGGATTTTCAGTTCATGGGAGGTAGTATGGGATCTGTAGTAGGTGAGAAAATCACTCGTTTGATTGAGTATGCTACTAATCGATCTCTACCTGTCATTATTGTGTGTGCTTCTGGAGGAGCACGCATGCAAGAAGGAAGTTTGAGCTTGATGCAAATGGCTAAAATATCTTCTGCTTCATATGATTACCAATCCACTAAAAAGTTATTCTATGTACCAGTCCTTACATCTCCTACAACCGGTGGAGTAACAGCCAGTTTTGGTATGTTGGGAGATATCATTATTGCTGAACCTAATGCGTACATTGCATTTGCGGGTAAAAGAGTAATTGAACAAACATTGAATAAGACAGTACCCGATGGTTCACAAGCGGCTGAGTATTTATTCCATAAAGGCTTATTCGACCCAATCGTACCACGTAATCCTTTAAAAGGTGTTCTAAGTGAGTTATTTCAGCTCCATGGTTTCTTTCCCTTGAATCAAAATTTAAAAAATTAAAGTATAGCACTAGATTCAGTTATTTTGTTTGTAGCGAACAAGTATTTAGTTCATCATAATAAAAAAAAAACTAAGAAAAATGTTCTTTGGTGATATAAGTTACACTTTCTAGTAAGAGTCAGAAGTTTCGGATAATTTTTTTTTTTTCTTCCGGATCCAGATCTATTTTTTATCTTACCCCTATTCATGATTAGGTATTATGAACCTCTATCAACAGGATAAAATAAAAAAGTGAATTTCTCTTTCCGAGGAATTTGAATTTGGGGAAATAAAAAGAATTTTATCTGGCTATCTTACGCATTAATTAAGATAGACAATAATGAAAAAAAAAATATCAAAATAAAAAGAAATATCAAATATGGAAATGAAATAAAATAATTTCTACATCTATCGCATTTTTACTATGAATCCCTGTTTGTTGGATCCTATTATTTAGAGTCGCGAATTCATAATGAACTTAATTTTCATAAGAAAACTCCTTTTAAATAAAAAACTCCTTATTAGATTAGAAAGAAAGATAGAAAGAACATAAGGATGGGAGAAGAAGAATAATAAAATTTGTAAAAGAAGATTACCCTATTTATATTCGTGTAGAAAGATGAATAGGTACACTTAATTTAGTTCTACATTTTTGCACTTATTATCTATCCTTTTTTTTATTAAAATTTAATATTATTTTTATATTTCAAATTTCTATTTTAATATAAATATATTATTTATAAATTATATATTTATATATACTTAATTGTTTATATATACTTAGTAGTATAATATTATATAAAATACAATAGTCAATATTACCTAATATTACTTATAATAGATATACTTATCATATCATAAGATATCTTTCTAATAGATACAAATATATAGATACAAATATTAAATCGAGGCACCCATTCTATGACAGATCTCAACTTACCCTCTATTTTTGTGCCTTTAGTGGGCCTAGTATTTCCGGCAATTGCAATGGCTTCTTTATCTCTTCATGTCCAAAAAAATAAGATTGTCTAGATCCAATGGGACCAAATCCTATCAATTTATTTCAACACTGTATCATAATACAGATATTTTTTTAGTGCAATATGGTACGATATGTGGCTCTTTCCACACACAAATGAAAGAACTGTTATGTATGCGGATACATGCTATCTGCATAAATGCATGTATATATATATATATATATATAGCTGGTTAAAAACGGATCAGTAAATATTTTTAATAGAAAGTCAATGTATCTAACCAATTACTCCACATCAGAATAGTGCTAGTTGATGAAAGTTACTTCGGGATCAAGAAAGGTAAAGTCAAATTTGGGTTATTCTCTCAATTCCAATCGAATGCAACTGGATCTAGTATAGTATGAATTGGCGATCAGAACATATATGGATAGAACTTATAAGGGGGTCTCGAAAAACAAGTAATTTTTGCTGGGCCTGTATCCTTTTTTTAGGTTCACTAGGATTCTTAGCGGTTGGAACTTCCAGTTATCTTGGTAGGAATCTGATATCCATATTCCCATCTCAGCAAATTATTTTTTTTCCACAAGGAATCGTGATGTCTTTTTACGGGATCGCAGGTCTGTTCGTTAGCTCCTATTTGTGGTGCACAATTTTGTGGAATGTAGGTAGTGGTTATGACCGATTCGATAGAAAAGAAGGAATTGTGTGCATTTTTCGTTGGGGATTTCCTGGAATAAATCGTCGCATCTTCCTTCGCTTCCTTATGAGAGATATCCAATCAATCAGAATTGAGGTTAAAGAGGGTCTTTATCCTCGTCGTGTCCTTTATATGGAAATCAGAGGTCAAGGGGCCATTCCCTTGACTCGTACTGATGAGAATTTTACTCCACGAGAAATTGAACAAAAAGCTGCCGAATTGGCCTATTTCTTGGGCGTACCAATTGAAGTATTTTGAAATGAATTGAACACAATAAAGAATAAATGTTTTCTCGGCATGGGGGAAGGAACTTGCTAATTCCCTTTTTAATATAATTGAAGTCTTTTTGGAATGTTCATTTGAACAAAACATGTTAGATTATTCTATTTCCTCCTTCCTTTGTCGTGGCGACTCCCATAGAATAAACCAAAAAAGCAGGAGGGCGTATATGGAATAACTATAATAAACTATACTATAATAAAGAAGAAAATTAAGAAAAGAAGAAATTTTTGTATACCATTTGTATACCAAAAGTATTTCGTATGCGTATGGATCCCAACTCAATTCTTTTCTACTAGAAAATTTCTACTAGAAAAAAGGCTAATCTAAGGCTAATATAATAAGTAGGGATTCATCAAATATATCCAAACATTTATTTCGTAATACGGAATTCATCTCATCTTTTTAGGCCCAAAATTTTGATGATACCTTTTTTCCTTGGTTGTGGCTAGGCGGTGAAACATTTCGAAATAATTAACTGAGGGGGGTTTTCGTTTCTAAATCCGATTCGTTATTTTAAGTGGGTTTTCGAGTATTCATAGAAAGGAACAAATGAAGATGAAATTGCTTCGAATTTGCCCATTCAAATTTGCCCAATTGAGATATCTAGGAATAATATTGATTTTGCATTTTTATCCGAAAAGGGCGAACCCTTATCCCATTTCTATATTCCTTCTAGATCCAAGAACTAAACTCAATTTTGACACAAAAATTGGAATGAATAGACCCATAGGTTCAATACCTTGTTATAGAACTCGTGCTTCAGAGAAATATCATATAGAGTCAACGAATGAAGCAGGTTCATTAACGATTCAATTCACAGATAAAAAATGAAAAAAAAGAAAGCATTGCCTTCTTTCCCATATCTTGTATCTATAGTATTTTTGCCCTGGTGGGTTTCTCTCTCATTTAATAAATGTCTGGAACTTTGGGTTACAAATTGGTGGAATACCGGGCAATCCAAAACTCTCTTGAATATCATTCAAGAGAAAAACGTTCTAGAAAGATTCATAGAATTAGAAGAACTCTTTCTGTTGGACGAAATGATAAAGGAGTACCCGGAGACACATATACAAAAACTTCGTATAGGAATACACAAGGAAACGATACAATTGGTCAAAACACACAATGAATATCATCTCCATATCATTTTGCATTTCTCGACAAATATAATCTCTTTCGCTATTCTAAGTGGTTATTTTATTTTGGGTAATGAGGAACTTGTCATTCTTAATTCTTGGGTTCAGGAATTCCTCTATAACTTAAGTGACACAATAAAAGCTTTTTCGATTCTTTTAGTTACTGATTTATGGATTGGATTTCACTCGACTCATGGTTGGGAACTAATAATTGGTTCGTTCTACAATGATTTTGGATTGGCTCATAACGATCAAATTATATCTGGTCTTGTTTCCACCTTTCCAGTTATTCTAGATACAATTGTGAAATATTGGATTTTCCATTATTTAAATCGTGTATCTCCTTCGCTTGTAGTCATTTATCATTCAATGAATGAATGAAGAACTCATTTGATCTCCTGATATCAATCAAATAAATCAGAATCTTTCTTCCTTTATAAAGAAACCATTTTGAATCTTACTTAATTCTTTATATTTTATTTCTACCAGTTCAAGGTATTCGTCCTATATTACAGTACAACTATTCCAGTACAATGACAGACTCGTGCATAGGGAACTTTACTAGTTCCCTATCTAATTTATTGTAGAAATTCCGAGATCCATGATTGGACATGCAAAATAGAAATACTTTTTCTTGGGTAAAGGAACAGATGACTCGATCCATTTCTGTATCGATCATGATATATGTAATAACTCGAGCATCCATTTCAAATGCATATCCCATTTTTGCGCAGCAGGGTTATGAAAACCCACGAGAAGCAACTGGACGAATTGTATGTGCTAATTGCCATTTAGCTAATAAGCCCGTGGATATTGAAGTTCCGCAAGCTGTGCTTCCTGATACTGTATTTGAAGCAGTTGTTCAAATTCCTTATGATATGCAACTGAAACAAGTTCTTGCTAATGGTAAAAAAGGGGGTTTGAATGTGGGTGCTGTTCTTATTTTACCCGAGGGATTCGAATTAGCCCCCCCCGATCGTATTTCTCCTGAGTTGAAAGAAAAGATAGGAAATCTGTCTTTTCAGAGTTATCGTCCCAATAAAAAAAATATTCTTGTGATAGGTCCTGTTCCGGGTCAGAAATATAGTGAAATCGTCTTTCCCATTCTTTCCCCCGACCCTGCTACAAAGAAAGACGTTCACTTCTTAAAATATCCCATATATGTGGGTGGGAACAGAGGAAGGGGTCAGATTTATCCTGATGGTAGCAAGAGTAACAATACAGTCTATAATGCTACATCAGCAGGTATAGTAAGCAAAATAGTACGTAAAGAAAAGGGAGGATATGAAATAACCATAGTTGATGCATCGGATGGACGTCAAGTGGTTGATATTATACCTCCAGGACCAGAACTTCTTGTTTCAGAGGGTGAATCCATTAAGCTTGATCAACCATTAACAAGCAATCCCAATGTAGGAGGGTTTGGTCAGGGAGATGCAGAAATAGTGCTTCAAGATCCATTACGCGTCCAAGGCCTTTTGTTCTTCTTCGCATCTGTTATTTTGGCACAAGTTTTTTTGGTTCTTAAAAAGAAACAGTTTGAAAAAGTTCAATTGTACGAAATGAATTTTTAGGTCCAGAGATTCCTTAACATTTGGTAAAAAGTGCCGATTTTTTGTCCATCGATACAATTATGTATGATCAAAAAATTCTGTAAATCCTTTTGCTTGCTTTGTTTATACTCTTTTTGTTTTGCAGGACGCCTGGAATTCATTACTTGTATTCCATTTTAGTAATAAACAATAGGCATACAAACAAATACAAAAGAAGAGAATACAAGGCAAGGATGGTAAAAATGAAAGGAACAAATACTTTTAGGAAGGATTACTAGTCTTCCTAATTTTCTATTCGACGCAAGACGACACAAGAAAAAGGAATTTTCACCCGTTTTCTTGTGTCGTCTTGTATCAAAATAATAATTATTTTTTTTTCCTGTTCATCAAAGATTACTATTCCTTTCCTTCTTTTCCGGGTCTATCGGAACTCCTTTGTTTAGATTCATAAGAAGTAGTGGACAAACAAAGGAAAAAAAGGATTATGGGTGAATAAGTTATTGAGCAAATAGAATTTATTCACTTATTCAATATCTTCACTTATTCAATAATCTTCACTTATTCAATATAAGTTAAAATAAGTTAAACTTCTAACTTAGAGAAATTATTCAAACAAAAAAGACTGTTCCGGTTGAAAGGCGGATTTTCTTTTTACGAATATCCAAATCTTTATTTATTATATGATCAGATATATGATCAGAGTTTTTATTTTATTTTTAGAGTAGTTTTGATTAAGGTTCTATTAGTTTAGTCTAGAAATGATTTGCAGGATGTCTCATCCCTAGAAATCAATATAATTATTATATTGGATTATAGATAAAATCGATTGATTCGTTCTTTCTTCTTGCTTCCAGTTAATATTTTGGGGGAAGGGCAGGGACT